AATTATATATTATATATAATATAATAATAATTATAATAGTATTTTGTATATAGTATTTAGTAATAGTATTTCGAATTCGAAATTGAATATTCTAATTTTTAGAATTTAGAATTCTATAATCTATACTATACTAATGTAATAATTAAGTTAAAGTAAACAGTAATTAATATTACTTAATTACTTAAGAAAGAATTATAAGATATTTAATTATTACATATTTTATTGTTAGATATTTTAATTTTTTTGAATTATATTCTTATAAATTTTTATTTGAATTTTAAAATGAAAGAAATAGAAAAGACTAACTCAGATCATAATCAAAGATTCCCACGTTTTCATTCGGAAATATATATAAAGAATCGACCATTCGAGTATTACAAATTGCATGAAAACATAATAGAAGTAAGGGCATAGAATATAGATAGATATGTGGTATATATCTGTGTATATTGAATTGCGAATAAATACATAATAGAATCATTTCTGATTCAACCAAATACAAATAATAGAATGGTATCCAATATAGATGAAATAAAATCAATAAAATAAAATAGGAACAAACATTTTTCAATATAAGAATCCCTATTTAATAAATTCAAAAGTTCCGGCATAATGTTCAGAATTCAAAATATAAATAAAAAAGTATTCGAATGAGATTTTCATTTTTCAAATAAAAAAGGGGGATATGGCGAAATAGGTAGACGCTACGGACTTAATTGGATTGAGTCTTGGTATGGAAACTTACCAAGTGAGAACTTTCAAATTCAGAGAAACCCTGGAATTCACAATGGGTAATCCTGAGCCAAATCCTGTTTTCCGTAAACAAAGAAAGAAACAGAAAGTTATAATCAAAAAGGATAGGTGCAGAGACTCAATGGAAGCTGTTCTAACAAATGGAGTTGACGACTTTTCCTTTTGCATTAGGAAAGGAATCCTTCCATCAAAATTCTAGGAATGAATCAAAGATAAACCTATGGATATATATACTGAAATACTATTTCAATTGATTAATGAAGACTTCAAATCTCCGTTTGTGAGAAAAATATTTTAAAATGAAAGATGTAAATCAATTCCAAGTTTAATAAAGTGGAAGAAAAGACGAAATATTCATTGATCAAATCATTCACTCCATCATAATCTGATAGATCCTTTGAGGAACTGATCAATTAGACGAGAACAAAGATAGAGTCCTATTCTACATGTCAATACCGACAACAATGAAATTTATAGTAAGAGGAAAATCCGTCGACTTTAGAAATCGTGAGGGTTCAAGTCCCTCTATCCCCAAAGGACCTGTTTAACTTTCTAATTTTTTTCCTATATCCTCTCTATTTTTAATTCATTATTTATGTTATGTGTTTTATTCTGTTTATTCTTTCACAAATAAATTGGAATTTTTATCTTTTTCTTATCCTAATTACAAGTCATAAGTTTTGATATATATGTGAATGTTAAACACGTATAATTTATTATTTAATTATAAACATACAAATAAATATCTTATTTTTGAGCAAGGAATCGTCCTCATATGCGTGATTAACAATACAAAATAATAATACAAAATAATAATAATATAATTACTACTACTAAAACTTACTTACAAAATTTTATTTTTTGTCTTTTTGGACTTAGTTGACATAGATTCATTGACATATACTCCAGTAATCTTTTAAAATAAAAATGAGGCTGATGCGTCAAGAGTGGTCGGGATAGCTCAGTTGGTAGAGCAGAGGACTGAAAATCCTCGTGTCACCAGTTCAAATCTGGTTCCTGGCATATGATTCATTTGTATGAGTATCTATTCCCCCTATTTTTTAAAATAGGGGGAATAGATACATACCCATTTGTGCTCTAAATTATTATATATATTTATTTTATCTATTTAGGTATCTATAGATATATTCTTCCTAGATGCTTAAAGACTTAAAGAATAGATCCATTTTTAGGTATATCCTCTCTCTCTATATATAGATGAATTATTTTATTGGATTTTTTTTCCCTTTTTTCTGCTATCTAAAAAATGTGAATATTTCCATATGGTTAAATTGGTTGGTCGAAAGACCAAAAAGTCTAGTCTAAGCTAGTTTAGAGGTGGAGCAGGAATAGTAAAAAGTCATTTTAGATGGATTACATAAATAGAATAGATCCCAATTCTTTAGTATTTTTTTGAGATTTTCATTTTTTTTTTTCATATCTTTGGATGTTACTTTTTCTTTTTTGTGGCCATATAATTGATGTTGATGTGCACGTTACATAATTCATGATACAGAATTTTTGCAGTTCATCCGATTTATTGGCTTGGCTCATCCGAAATAAGTATTGTTCCATATTTTCGAATTTCAAAGAATTCCCATCCAATTTGGTAATCCCTATATTATTATCTTATTTATCAATTTTGTGATTTATCACATTTTATCACATAATAATAATATATATGCATGAGACTTCCATTATTCTGTCCGGGTTAACTTCAATTACTTTGTCTGATCTATAAGAAAAT